TAGTCGCACGTAATGACAGATCACAGCCATATTATTAAAAGCTTGTGGTAAAAAGGGGTTTCGTTCTAATGCCCGAAAATAATATTCTAAAGCTTTCGTATGTTCCCCATTACTTGTGTGGATAAGGCCTATATTATAGAGTATATAACTTCGATCATAGGGGTCAATTTCTAGGCGCATAGCTTCATAATAATTCTGTAATGCTTCCGCATAATTTCCTTCAGATTGAGCCGACATCCGTTACGGTCGTCATTCGCTTTAACGAATTCTCCGTTTCAGAACCGTATGTGAGATTTTCATCTCATACGGCTCCTCCTTTAGGTGCATAATGAAAATAATATATGGAAAAATTTGATGTCATTATGAACTAAGTGGGGCTAATGTTTTTACAAGAAATCCCTAGCCAACCTTCTTGCAAAAGATCTTTTCTTACTACCAAGTGGGTTCATGCTAGATAAAAATAAAAAAGTAAACTCTAAAAATTTCTTTGTTCTCAACGCCCCTAAATTTCCAGGAATTAGCCACTTCAACAGTCTTCAATGGTTATACGGGTATCCAAAGTACGAACGAGATGGATGTTTATTGTTCCAACCATTTTAATTAGTCCCAATCCCAAAGAAGAAAGAAAAGGAATCATTTTGAAGAAAGTTTTCGTGTTGTTGATTTCTCGGCGTAGTGCTTCTTCCCCTATGCCTCCTATTCGTATATTGTATTAGTGTAGTAGGATTGATCTGTAATACGGGAACCATAGGTAAAAACCTTTTGCTCAATACTAGAATTCACAATTGAAGCATCTAAGGCTGCATTAATCGTGGATACATGACAGAAGGGATTGCTTTTTTTATATTATAAACTTCACCTTCAAAAGCGTAGATTTTTTTCAATACTCGTTTTTCTTTCTATTCCAAATAGGCGAGAAAAAAAATAATGATAATCAAATCGCACCATCTCTGTAATAAGTAAATGCCTCCTTTTCTCCGGAAGTTGTCGGAATGACTCGTAATAAGATATCGGCTACAATTGTAAAGGTTTTATCAATAAAATTTCCATTTATACGCGATCTTGGCATAGGTAATAATCCATTCTATAACTCTTTTGATTTCCTTTACCTTTTCTTTTGTGAGAAAATTTTCTCACAAACAAAGGAATTGTATAGTACGAACTAACATAAAAGCGGACTCATAAAAAAAACCTTCTATCTACTTACAATTTTTTCCGGTCAAAAAGGTATCTATTAACCATAACCTAAAAAACGACGAATAACTCGCTATTCACCCAGGTACTCAGTCATAATCCTGGTGTCGGAGAGATGGCCGAGTGGTTGAAGGCGTAACATTGGAACTGTTATGTAGGCTTTTGTTTACCGAGGGTTCGAATCCCTCTCTTTCCGTACTTTCAACTAATTCACCAATCTTACGGGATTGACCACAATGTATCAAATCAAATAAAAAAGAATATATATAAAATCTACCTTGTTTTTATTTTTAAATAGATTCTCTATTCCTAATTTCTTTGATATGGAATATGCTGGGAAGAGCAAACAAGGGATCCAAATCTCCCTACCAATCTATGATACATGAATAGGAAAAAGATTCCCCGACAAAATCCCTTACCTTGTGCCTTTTTATTTTTAATCAAAAAGGAGGGCGAAGGGGAGTTGTCCGAACTCTTGTTTTTAATTCTTTTTTTTTACTTAAGTTAGGTTTATTAAGTCTGTCGAGAGTAATATTCTACGACAAGCAATTCATTTATTTTCAAACCGACGCATTTCCTATCTATTATTTGATTGACTAACCCTTCATATTGGAATGTGTGAAGAGTTAGATGGTTTGGCAATTCCTCGGGGGCAGATGAATCAAGAAGATTTTGAACCAAAGTTCTAGAGTTTTGTTCATCCTTCACTGTAATAATATCTCGGGGTTTGCAGCGATAACTTGGTATATCAACTATATGACCATTAACTAAAATATGTCCATGGTTAACTAATTGGCGTGCTTGAGGAATAGTCAAAGCCATACCCAATCGAAAAAGGATGTTATCCAAACGCATTTCAAGTAATTGTAGTAAAACTTGACCTGTTGACCCCTTGGCTTTTCCGGCGATACGAACATATTTAAGTAATTGGCGTTCTGTAAGACCATAATGAAAACGCAATTTTTGTTTTTCTTCTAAACGAATACGATATTGAGATTTTTTTCCGGAGCGTGATTGGTTTCTAAGATCGCTTCCTGCCTTAGGCCTTTTACTAGTTAGTCCCGGTAAAGCCCCCAGACGGCGTATTTTTTTAAAACGAGGCCCTCGGTAACGTGACATAAAGACTCCTTTTTTATTGAAATTGTACAAAACCAAACAAAATTAAAACTGAACTAAATGATAATGATAAATGACGTGAAATCCACTCCAATAAACTATTGGAATACAAAGAGTAAGAAGATATATTCTTCTCAATATACAGATTTTTTTTATTGTATATACAATATATATATATATATAAATCGTAAAAATTTTCATTTATTTTCTTTATTTATTTTGCAAAGGTCTAATTCTTTATACCCAATATATATTCCTATATGGAAGTTTATATGACATAATATAAATGGAGTGGTAACTCTAGGAAAAGGTGAAATAAGTCTTTTCAATCTTATTTGATTTTGAAAGTACATTAAAAATCATGTAAAAAAAAATCATGTAAAAAAAAAAATGAAAAAAAAAAATGGAAAAGCCGGCTATCGGAATCGAACCGATGACCATCGCATTACAAATGCGATGCTCTAACCTCTGAGCTAAGCGGGCTCAAATAAAATAGCACGTGCATACAAATTAACTAAACTACTATATCGTATCAATTAACTATTCTATTCATATTTTTCCTTATCTATTTAGAATTAAATAATCATATTCTATATATTCTAGAACAAAATATAGCTCAAATAAATAGTGACTATCATTAAATAAATAAAACATAACCTTAATTAATAGAATATAGCAATATATCGACTTTATAATTTTGATTTCATTAGTTTATAAATAAGAAACTCTTAATTAAATCAGAAATCTTTTTTTTTTAGTTAAATGATATCTGATTTGAAATTATTGTTTTTTTTATAACCTCACGCTATTATTTTTTTTTTTATACTTTTATTTTTATTTCTAATAATATAGAATTATTCGAATTAATATTCGAAATGAATATTCGAATATAATTTTTTAGAATTATTAGAATTTAAAATCTACGAGGTAGACTTATAATCTTTTTCCGCTGCACATTGTAGAATTCTAAGTTTCAAAAAGAATCATAAACTTCTTTTCATGGAAGTTAAAAAAAAAAGAGAATCGACCGTTCGACTATTTCTTAAAATTTAAGACAAAGACGAGAAAAAGAATAACATATATATGTTATGTAATATATAACCATATTGAATTGCAAATACAAAAATGATAGAATCTTTGTTGATTAGACTAAATCAATATGGATTGGGCTAAAAAAAAAGAAAGAAGATACCAAAGAAATAAAAAAAGTATCTATATGTAATGAATTCCAAAGTTTTGGCATAAGAAAAAGTGGAAAGACATAATAATGAGATCCTAATCTCAAAGCAAAAGGGGGGATATGGCGGAATCGGTAGACGCTACGGACTTAATTGGATTGAGCCTTGGTATGGAAACCTACTAAGTGATAACTTTCAAATTCAGAGAAACCCTGGAATTAACAACGGGCAATCCTGAGCCAAATCCTGGTTTACGCGAACAAACCAGAGTTTAGAAAGCGAGAAAAAAGGGATAGGTGCAGAGACTCAATGGAAGCTGTTCTAACAAATGGAGTTCACTACCTTGTGTTGATAAAGGAATTCTTCGATCCAAACTAAAAAAAAAGGATGAAGGATAAAAACCTATTTTGTATAAATACAGGTAACACAAAACGATCTCAAAAATGACGACCTGAATCTCGATTTCTATTTTTTTTTTTAGTAGAAATGGTGTGAATCAATTCGAAGTTTAAGAAAAAATCGAATATTCATTGATCAAATGATTCACTTCATAGTCTGATAGATCCTTGGTGGAACTTATTAATCGGACGAGAATAAAGATAGAGTCCCATTCTACATGTCAATACTGACAACAATGAAATTTATAGTAAGATGAAAATCCGTTGACTTTTAAAATCGTGAGGGTTCAAGTCCCTCTATCCCCAACTCTACTCCCCCAAAAAGTTTGTTTGACGCCTTACCTTTTTTTAGTTATTCAAAAATTCATTATCTTTTTTCATTCATCCTACGCTTTTACAAACTATAATTTATTTTCTTATTATAGACAAGTCTTGTGGGATATATCATACACGTACAAATGATAAAAAAATATCGATTTGAATGATTTAGAATCTATATAATTTTTCATTTTAAAACTTAGAAAGTCTTCTTTTCGAAGATCCAAGAAATTCCCGGTATAAAACTTTTTTAATTTACTACTTTTGAGTTTCTGTGACTTGACATAGGCATAAGTCATCTAGTAAAATAAGGATGATACTTCGGAAATGGCCGGGATAGCTCAGCTGGTAGAGCAGAGGACTTGAAATCCTCGGTGTCAACGGTTCAAATCTAAAGCAGGGGACTTGAAACCCTCGGTGTCAACGGTTCAAATCTAAAGCAGGGGACTTGAAACCCTCGGTGTCAACGGTTCAAATCTAAAGCAGGGGACTCTAAATCCCCGGTGTCACCTGTGCAAATCTAAAGCGGGGGACTCTAAATCCCCGGTGTCACCTGTGCAAATCTAAAGCAGGGGACTTGAAATCCCCGGTGTCACCTGTGCAAATCTAAAGCAGAGGGCTGAAAAGCCTCATTGTCACCAGTTCAAATCTAAAACAGAGGGCTGAAAAGCCTCGTTGTCACCAGTTCAAATCTGGGGCAACGGCCGGGATAGCTCAGTTGGTAGAGCAGAGGACTGAAAATCCTCGTGTCACCAGTTCAAATCTGGTTCCTGGCATAGGATTTATTAATTTTGAT